TAAAAAAAGGAAAAATAAGTAAAAAAGATCTAGATCTAGAAACAGATTTTTTACTAATCACTGAAAATTTAAATGAACTGGGTGCCTTATTAGTTGAAGCATGTGACAGATCTATTCATCCAAATAATCCAAAAGAAGATACAAATTTAAGTAAAAACTTTGCAAATCTACTAACTATAGTTACAAGATCTGCAAATTTATTAAATAAAAACATAAGAAATTCCCGTATAAGAAAAGCGGATCTAATAAATCAAGGTCTAATAAATACAAATCAAAAAATCGCAAATCAAATAAATAGAAGAATAGGAACGATACTAAGAGGAAAAATAAAAGAGTCAATTGCCTTAAATGAAAATATACAAAACACTGAAAGAAATTCTAATATACAAATTGAAAGAATTGACCAGCCTTCAACTTCAAAAATTGAAGAGGAAAATAGAATTGAAGGAAATTCGAATCCAAGAATTGAAGGAAATTCGAATCTAAGAATTTGTATTCAACAAATAAAAGATACTAGTCCAAGGATTTCTAATCCTAATCCAACATTTTCTAATCTAAGAATGAAAGAGAAAGAAAACAAGAAAGATCGAATTGAAGGAAATTCGAATCCAAGAATTGAAGGAAATTCGAATCCAAGAATTGAAGGAAATTCGAATCTAAGAATAGAAGAAAAAGAGCAAAATATGGCGATTTTTGACCCGTTACAAAAAAAAGAAAAAAAAAATAAAAAGAAATAGAAAAAATGAAAAAAAAAACTCTTATTCCTTATATCAAAGTAAAGAGATGGACACGCCCCACCTTCCATCCCATTCTAAGATATAATGCGAAGACTAAAACCGCTGAGGTATAAATTAGGCCTACAAATCAATTAACAGAATCTTCTTGATTCTTGATTTTAGGCCTAAATTATGCCATGCAAAAATGAACCTCCTTCCTTCTTTTTTTCTTTTTCAGAATAAATTAAAATAAATTAAATTGAAACCTGGATGGATTAATATGACCTGGGTGGATTAATATGAGTTGATAAAATTAGGAGTTCATACAGAAATTCAGATTATTGTATATAACACATTGTATTGTATATAACACATTAAAATTACTACCATTATTATTACTATTACTCATCGATAAAATCCATATCTGTAAAAGCGGAAGAGGGAAAATCTTTTATGGTAAAAAGCGCATTCATTTCGGTTATTTCTGAAAAAGAAAGAAGGGGGTCGGTTGAATTTCAAGTATTCCGTTTTACCAATAAAATACGGAGACTTACTTCACATTTGGAAGTGCATAAAAAAGACTATTTATCTCAGAGAGGTTTGCGAAAAATTTTAGGAAAACGTCAACGGCTGTTGGCTTATTTGGCAAAAAAAAATAGAGCACGTTATAAAGAATTAATTGGTCAGTTGAGTATTCGAGAGGCAAAAGAGGTAAAAGCTCGTTAATTGGAAGAATAATTTTAAGTACTTTTTCCGTTTTTTTATTTGGTATTTGGATAAACTTCTTTTCACTTTCAGCAATTCATGGAAAAATGAATGGGTAAAAAAAACTTATGACTGTACCAGCTACAAGAAAAGACCTTATGGTAGTCAATATGGGGCCTCACCACCCGTCAATGCATGGTGTTCTTCGACTCATCGTTACTCTAGATGGTGAAGATGTTATTGACTGTGAGCCTATATTAGGTTATTTACACAGGGGGATGGAGAAAATTGCGGAAAATCGAACAATTATCCAATATTTGCCCTATGTAACGCGTTGGGATTATTTAGCTACTATGTTCGCGGAAGCAATAACTGTAAATGGGCCCGAACTATTAGGAAATATTCAAGTACCTAAAAGAGCTAGTTATATCAGAGTTATTATGTTGGAGTTGAGTCGTATAGCGTCCCATTTGTTATGGCTTGGCCCTTTTATGGCAGATATTGGTGCACAGACCCCCTTCTTCTATATTTTTCGAGAAAGGGAATTGATATATGACTTATTCGAAGCAGCTACTGGTATGCGAATGATGCATAATTATTTTCGTATCGGAGGAATAGCTGCTGATCTACCTTATGGCTGGATAGAGAAATGTTTGGATTTTTGTGATTACTTTTTAACGGGGGTTGCTGAATATAAAAAGCTTATTACACGGAATCCTATTTTTTTAGAACGGGTTGAAGGCGTGGGTGTTATTCGCGGAGAAGAAGCACTAAATTGGGGTTTATCGGGCCCAATGCTACGGGCGTCCGGAATCCAATGGGACCTTCGTAAAGTTGATCGTTATGAGTGTTACGATGAATTTGATTGGGAAGTTCAATGGCAAAAGGAAGGGGATTCGTTAGCTCGTTATTTAGTACGAATCGGTGAAATGACAGAATCCATAAAAATTATACAGCAGGCTCTGGAAGGAATTCCGGGGGGGCCCTACGAGAATTTAGAAATACGACGTTTTGATAGAGTAAAAGATTCCGAATGGAATGATTTTGACTATCGATTTATTAGTAAAAAACCTTCGCCAACCTTTGAATTGGCGAAACAAGAACTTTATGTGAGAGTTGAAGCCCCAAAAGGGGAATTGGGAATTTTTCTGATAGGAGATCTGAGTGTTTTTCCTTGGAGATGGAAAATTCGCCCGCCGGGTTTTATCAATTTGCAAATTCTTCCTCAGTTAGTTAAAAGAATGAAATTGGCTGATATTATGACGATATTAGGTAGCATAGATATCATTATGGGAGAAGTTGATCGTTAAAAATGATAATGGATACAACCGAAATACAAGCTATCAATTCGTTTTCCAGATTAGAATCCTTAAAAGAGGCCTATGGGATTATATGGCTACTTGTCCCGATTTTTACTCTTGTATTAGGAATCACAATAGGTGTACTCGTAATTGTTTGGTTAGAAAGAGAAATATCTGCAGGGATACAACAACGTATTGGACCTGAATACGCTGGTCCCTTAGGAATTCTTCAAGCTCTAGCAGATGGTACAAAACTACTTTTCAAAGAGAACCTTCTTCCATCTAGAGGAGATGGTCGTTTATTTAGTATCGGACCATCCGTCGCAGTGATATCGATTTTATTAAGTTATTCAGTAATTCCTTTTGGCTACCACCTTATTCTAGCCGATCTTGGTATTGGTGTCTTTTTATGGACCGCTATTTCAAGTATTGCTCCCGTTGGACTTCTTATGTCGGGATATGGATCAAATAATAAATATTCCTTTTTAGGTGGTTTACGCGCTGCTGCTCAATCAATTAGTTATGAAATACCATTAACTTTATGTGTATTATCAATATCTCTACGTGTGATTCGGTGTCGTCTAATTAGGTGAAATACTAAATTGTTCCTAGTTCTTTTGTTTCTAATTTATGAGAAGAGGGTTAAGGTTAAATAATGTTTTTCATCTTTTTTAGGCATCATTTGGGTTGATGAACTAAAGCAGATAGTTATATGAGTGAAAGAAAACGGCTTGTAAATTTGCAGTAAAAAGATTAAGTCTCATTTCCTATGTACAAGAATTAATTAAATTAATTATTAATTAAAACTAAATAAAAAAAAGCAGGAGAGGCCGTTTGCCCCAAGATTGGTTGCTTAGTTATCATCACTTGAAGCGGGTTTAAACGGGAGGTTGAACAAAATTGAGTGGATGGTTAGAAAGACCAAAATACACAAAGGATTAGTAATGTATATTCTCTAAATAATTTAAGAGGATATTTCTGCCCATAACCGGAATTCGAATTGGGACTTTAAGTCAGTAGAAACGATCAAGAAGTACTACCCACGATTCCGACCTAGAGTATGTTCCTATCCACCAAGTAAGTAAATAACTATCAAGAACGAAGTAATCTTTTATTTTGATTAAAATCCCTTTTATTTTATGAGAAAGGAGAATAGGAACGAAATAACATAGAATAAAATAATTAAATAAATAAAAATATTTTTCTTCTATCTTTTCGTTAGTTAGAAAGAGAGAACTCTTGGCATGATTCATAAATTAATGGAATCTTGAATTCTTTTTCGTAATTGAAAAAAATAGGTTGAAATGCCTATATGATGTTGTTACAAAAAGGTTTTTATTCAAGGATTAACTTATTGATTAACAAACAAAAAGGACATTCCTAAAAATGAAAAGATGAGATTAATTCAGAAGCACTTTTTTTTAATATATATTATAAATATATATATTTTAAAAATAAAAATATAGCAAACAGAATTCCGTTGGTCTAATTTGGGCAACTTGGGATAAGTTTTGACTCTATCCTACAAAAAAAATATCAAGATAAAGATACATAATAATTAAATGTCCTTAGATTTATTTGTGACCCTTGAGGAGCCGTATGAGGTGAAAATCTCACGTACGGTTCTGTAATAGTGGTAAGAACAGCGATGTTCTAATCGACTATGATTATCTAACAGTTCAAGTACAGTTGATATAGTTGAAGCGCAGTCAAAATACGGCTTTTGGGGGTGGAATTTGTGGCGTCAACCTATAGGGTTCCTCATTTTTCTAATTTCTTCTCTAGCTGAGTGTGAGAGATTACCTTTTGATTTACCAGAAGCAGAAGAAGAATTAGTAGCAGGTTATCAAACCGAATATTCAGGTATCAAATTTGGTTTATTTTACGTTGCTTCATATCTGAATCTACTAGTTTCTTCGTTATTTGTAACAGTTCTTTACTTAGGAGGTTGGAATCTTTCTATTCCATACCTATTCGGTCCTAAAATTTGTGACATAAATATAAATAAAGTAGGTAAAGTTTTTGGAACAATAATCAGCATCTTTATTACATTAGCTAAAACTTATTTGTTCTTGTTCATTCCTATTGCAACAAGATGGACTTTACCAAGGTTGAGAATAGACCAACTATTAAATCTTGGGTGGAAATTTCTTTTACCTATTTCTCTAGGTAATCTATTATTAACAACTTCGTCCCAACTTCTTTTACTGTAAACAATTACAATATTCTATATTTACCACTTATCTCAAACAAGAGAAAGAAACAAGTCTACAATTTTATTCTTTATACACATTCACGATATGTTCCCTATGCTAACTGAATTCACAAATTATGGTCAACAAACAATACGAGCTGCCAGATACATCGGTCAAGGTTTCGCGATTACCTTGTCTCACGCGAATCGTTTACCTATAACTATTCAATATCCCTACGAAAAACTAATCACGTCGGAGCGTTTCCGGGGCCGAATTCACTTTGAATTTGATAAATGCATTGCTTGTGAAGTATGCGTTCGTGTATGTCCTATAGATCTGCCCGTTGTAGATTGGAAATTGGAAAGTGATATTCGAAAGAAACGATTATTTAATTACAGTATTGATTTTGGAATCTGTATATTTTGTGGTAATTGCGTTGAGTATTGTCCAACAAATTGTTTATCAATGACTGAAGAATATGAACTTTCGAGTTACGATCGTCACGAATTGAATTATAATCAAATTGCTTTGGGTCGGTTACCAACGTCAGTAATTGATGATTACACAATTCGCACAATTTCGAATTCGCTTCCAATATAAATCAAATATAAAATAGTTAAACCTCTCAATTCAAAAAAATCCCCAATTAACAATTCAATTTCAAAATTCATTATTTATGATTTAATCACATTATTTATGATTTAATCAATTTAATCAATAATAGTTAATTAATAATATTAATAATAAAATCTATTTTAAATAAATGAAATTAAGGTTTAGGTTGGATCTATAAAATAAGACTTTCAAAAATAGTTTAAACTTGTCATTTCATTTTGATTCAAAATGTATTTCCATATTTATAGAAATACTTATATTAGAGTAATTTTAATATATATATATTTTAAAATTGAATGATTAGGGCTAATAATACTATATATATCAACCCGCCCGCACCTGTTTAAATTTAATTTATTTAATTAAGTTTAAGTTAAGAAGTATCAGAAAGATAAAAAAAAGGGGGTTACTTCGTTTTTCCTGGTCAGGTCAATAAAATCATGAAATATTTCGATTTTTTTTTTTATGGATTTACCCGGGCCAATGCATGATTTTCTTTTAGTCTTTCTGGGATCGGGTCTGATCTTAGGAAGTCTAGGAGTAGTATTACTTCCCAATCCCATTTATTCTGCCTTTTCGTTAGGATTGGCTCTTGTTTGTATATCCTTATTCTATATTCTATTGAGTTCTTATTTTGTAGCTGCCGCGCAACTACTTATTTACGTAGGGGCTGTAAATGTTTTAATTCTTTTTGCTGTGATGTTCATGAGTGATTCAGAATATTACAAGGATTCTCGCCTCTGGACTGTTGGGGATGGGGTTACTTCGGTGGTTTGTACAAGTCTTTTTATTTCACTAATTACTACTATTCCAGATACGTCATGGTACGGGATTATTTGGACCACAAGATCAAACCAGGTTCTAGAACAAGATTTGATAAGCAATAGTCAACAAATTGGAATTCATTTATCAACGGATTTTTTTCTTCCATTTGAACTCATTTCAATAATTCTTTTAGTTGCTTTAATAGGTGCAATTGCTGTAGCTCGTCAATAAAAAATCAGCAATTAAAATATTCCATAATTCAAATATTCCATACTTGTTATATTTGATTCAATCAAATCAATTGAATTGTTATTTAGATTGAAATGAATGAGATTGCTAAGGAGTTGCTTAATGATGCTCGAACATGTACTTGTTTTGAGTGCCTATTTATTTTCTATGGGTATCTATGGATTGATCACAAGTCGAAATATGGTTAGAGCCCTTATGTGTCTTGAACTTATATTGAATGCAGTTAATATAAATTTTGTAACATTTTCCGATTTTTTTGATAATCGTCAATTAAGGGGAGATATTTTCTCAATTTTTGTTATAGCCATTGCAGCCGCTGAAGCAGCCATAGGGCTGGCTATTGTTTCATCAATTTATCGTAATCGAAAATCAACTCGTATTAACCAATCGAATTTGTTGAATAAGTAGTATTAATCATAAGAATTCGAATATTCGTAAAGAAATTAAAATTTAAGGTATAATCTTCTCTGCAAAGGAAACATAAACAGAAGAAATCAAAGTATTTTGGCCCTTTCTTTTATAATAAAGCAGCCCAGAAGTAAGTTGATTAGAAAAATTCTGATAACTTGTTGATTTACCTGGTATCTAAATATAGGATTTGTTTAGAAGCTTACTAGGTCGAAAATTTATAACGTTTAAAAATGTATAGATCCAATGTCACATTCAGTAAAGATTTATGATACATGTATAGGATGTACTCAATGTGTCCGAGCCTGCCCCACCGATGTATTAGAAATGATACCTTGGGACGGCTGTAAAGCTAAACAAATTGCTTCGGCTCCAAGAACGGAAGACTGCGTTGGTTGTAAAAGATGCGAATCCGCCTGTCCAACGGATTTCTTGAGTGTTCGGGTTTATTTAGGGGGCGAAACAACTCGCAGTATGGGTCTAGCTTATTGACTAGTTTATTGATACGTTCCAATAAACTCTACTTGAATCCATTTTCTTTTTTTTTTTTACCGACAAGACCCGTGCTCAAGATATTTTTATTTTTGAGCACGGGTCTTTCTGGTCCAAGCGCATCTTGTCTTTACCACGAATTTTTTTCCTTGGTTAACAATAATTGTAGTTTTTCCAATATCTGCGGGTTCCTTAATTTTCTTTCTCCCCCATAGGGGAAATAGGGTCGTTCGGTGGTATACGATATGTATCTGTATTTTAGAACTCCTTCTAACGGTGTATACATTCTGTTATCATTTCCAACCGGACGATCCATTAATTCAACTATTGGAGGATTATAAATGGATCCCCCTTTTTGATTTCCATTGGAGATTGGGAATAGATGGACTTTCTATAGGACCCATTTTACTAACGGGATTCATCACCACCTTAGCTACTTTATCGGCTTGGCCTGTTACTCGAGATTCTAGATTATTTCATTTCCTGATGTTAGCAATGTACAGTGGTCAAATAGGATTATTTTCTTCTCGCAACCTTTTACTTTTTTTTATCATGTGGGAGTTAGAATTAATTCCCGTTTATCTACTTCTAGCCATGTGGGGGGGAAAGAAACGTCTGTACTCGGCTACAAAATTTATTTTGTACACAGCCGGGGGCTCCATTTTTCTCCTAATGGGAGTGCTGGGTATAGGTTTATATGGTTCTAATCAACCAACATTAAATTTTGAAACATCAGCTAATCAGCCGTATCCTGTGGTCTTAGAAATAATATTTTATATTGGATTTTTGATTGCTTTTGCTGTCAAATTGCCGATTATACCCCTACATACGTGGTTACCAGATACCCACGGAGAAGCACATTACAGTACTTGTATGCTTCTAGCTGGAATCTTATTAAAAATGGGAGCGTATGGACTGGCTCGTATCAATATAGAATTATTATCTCATGCCCATTATCTATTTTCCCCTTGGTTAGTGATAGTAGGCGCAATCCAAATAATTTATGCAGCTTCAACATCCCTTGGCCAACGGAATTTAAAAAAAAGAATAGCCTATTCTTCTGTATCTCATATGGGTTTCCTAATTATCGGAATTGGTTCTATAACTGATACAGGACTCAACGGAGCTCTTTTACAAATAATCTCTCATGGATTTATTGGTGCTGCACTTTTTTTCTTGGCAGGGACAACTTATGATAGAACACGCCTTCTTTATCTTGATGAAATGGGCGGAATAGCTATCACAATGCCAAAAATATTCACCATGTTTAGTAGCTTTGCGATGGCTTCCCTTGCATTGCCGGGTATGAGTGGCTTTGTTGCTGAATTGATAGTATTTTTTGGAATAATTACAAGTCACAAATTTTTTTTAATGCCAAAAATACTAATTACAATTGTCATGGCAATTGGAATGATATTAACTCCTATTTATTCATTATCTATGTCACGTCAGATGTTTTATGGATATAAGCTTTTTAACGTCCCAAACTCTTACTTTTTTGATGCTGGACCCCGAGAGTTATTTCTTTCGATTTCCCTCTTTTTACCCGTACTGGGTATTGGTTTGTACCCCGATCTCGTTCTTTCACTATCGGTTGACAAGGTTGAAGTTATACTATCAAATTCGTTTTCTAAATAGTTTTTTGCTATTCATGATTTTAAAACCTTTCACTTTACAATGAAAAAGTTGTAGAATGAAAAAGATAATTTTTCCTTCTCGCAAATTGCTAAAATTTATAGCTAAAAAAAAAAAAGAATTTGAACCCAATATGGGCACGAACCATGCGAATCAAATACAATATTCGATTCGCATGGTTCGTGCCCATTCACGTAAAATTTTTTTTATATGTACTATAATGTGAATGTGTAGTGTTCATAAGATACTTTCGTGAATTCAATTAGATGTTAATGTAAACGAACCATAACTATGTAGTCCTAATCCTGATAGATTAACCCCAAAATAGCATATCCAAATTATAAGAAAGCCTATAGACGCTACAATTGCCGAATTTGTACCTTTCGGGTTTATATTTGCTCGAGTATGTAAATAAATCGCGAATACGATCCAAGTAATAAATGCCCACGTTTCTTTTGGATCCCAATTCCAATAGGATCCCCAAGCTTCATTAGCCCATACTGCTCCTGACAGAATACCTATGGTTAAAAAAAAAAATCCTATACTAATAATACGATAACTCCAATAATCCAATTGCTGAATTAATTGAGATCTGTAATAATTCTTACCCGAAAAAAAAGAAGTAGTTTGTAAAAGATTTCTTCGTTTAATTATGTATTCAATTTCACCAACGAAAAACGACTCTTTTATTAAAAGAGTACTTTTACAAAGAATCTTTCGGTTTTTTCGAAATGTAATGACTACAAGTGCTACTGATAATAATGATCCACATAAAAGGGACGCGTAGCCCAATATCATCATAGTTACATGCATTAATAACCACTCGGATTGAAGAGCAGGTACTAATATTGAAGATTGGTGTATTTGAGTTAAAAGTCCAGAAGTAGCAAAGCCCTGGGTAAAAATAGCACTTGAACCGGTTATTGTGCTTAATAAATTTTTATTTTTTTTGAAATACGGAACTATATGAATAAGGGAGAAACACCACGAAAGGAAGATTAATGATTCATATAAATCACTTAGTGGAAAATGACCCGAATAAATCCAACGTGTAACTAATAATCCTGTTATACAGGAAAAACTAACTATCAGACCCTTTTCGGATGAATCATATAGTTGTACGATTTCATCTACGCAAAAAAGGGTTATTAAATGAAGTGTAATTACGATTGAAACAATAGAAAGGGAAATATGAGTTAATATATGTTCTAAGGTTGAAAATATCATAAAAAAAAGAAGAGTCTCTTAAATGGAAATTTAAATGGAAATTGGAAGTTGAATTGATTATAGGCCCTATTTCGCTTTTTTAGAAGATGATATGCCGCTACTCGGACTCGAACCGAGATGCTTTAGCACTGCTTCCTAAGAGCAGCGTGTCTACCAATTTCACCATAGCGGCTTGTCTTGAACTTATAATAGCTTATAAATAAACAATTGTCAAGATTGAAGAAGCCAATTCAGTGCAATATTTTTATTTTATTTTTTTATTTTTCAGAAAAAATAAAAATTTAAAATAATACAAAATAATAAAATAATAGGGATTAGAAAGTTCGTTATTTTTGTTTAGGGTCTTAGCCTCTTGGGGGCTTTTCGGGCATTTTCTTTTCTGTTCTCTTAGAACTGAACTCTTGTAACTAGAAAGAGAAAGTTCTACCCCAAAAAAAGTTTTTGTTTTCGTTTTTTAATGAACTTTTTTTTTTTCATTTTTTTAATTTCAGAAATTTACCATTCTATATTCTATACCATTATAACCATTATATTATATATTACATATAGTAATTCATAGAAATATATAAAAAGGTTAAGATAAAAAGGTTAAGTAAGGCTAAATTGAATCTATTACTTCCAATAAAAATGAAATTCAAATAAAAAATTATCCCTTTTATAGATAGAGAAAAGGGAGCAAAATGTCAGATTTTTTATCGTAACTCTAACAAACAAATAGTTCGATGGGGAAAACCCTCTCCCCATCTTGTAAATGAGAAAATCTACTAAAAAAAAAAAGAAGGATAAACCCCCTTTTATCTTTATCTTGTATTTATGGATTTGTCAACAAAAACAAGGAAACTTTGATATTTTTAGAATTCAGTATTAAATATAAAAGAGGGAATTTAGTGCTATTTCATATTAATTAGTTTAACTCAATAGGAAATGCGTCAATTTTATTTTTCGAGTTCATTCAAATTATTGAAATTTTTAATTACTATTTCTTATACTTTATACTTAATTTGTTAATTTTTTTGTTGCACAAAAAAAACTTTTTGAATTTCCTGTAGAAAGAGATTTTCCTAACGAAAAAGCTTTTAATGCTTTCCAATATCCCTTCCTTTTCCAAATATTTTTCCGAATATGCCTTTTTGATGTAGAAATACGTTTTTTTGGAACGGCCATTTAAGAAAAAAGGATTATTTATTGTTTTAGTTGGATGTGAAAGACATCTATTAGTCAAACCAAATCCTTCTTTACTTTTATTTTGTATTCTATTTATTCTTATTCTTGAATTAATATTCTTTTCGGAAAAAAAGCTAGGGGGAAGATATATGAAAATCACATTTAGAAAAAAAAAAAAAAAAAGATTTCGCGTACTCTAAATACCTAAATACTATAAATAGCTAAATAGAGAAAGACGAAGATATGTGATTTTTTTTATTACATAGAATCGCTGTAAAATAGTTTTTTTTCATTCAAACTATCTTTATTTGATATTCTTTCTCATTAAAGTCTATATCTATAGAATCTGTTGGACCATAGGAATCAAAAAAAATCTTAATAATAAAAAAAAAAAAAAAGAATACAACCTTCCATTTTCATTTTATTTTCTATTAACCGGTTAAACGGGGCAGGTTTAATTTTCAAATTGGAAAAAAATAAGGAATTACTCCCGTTTTATATCATTTATATCATTTATATCATTTGCCCAAATCTAACTTCTTGATTTGAATTGAATATTTGAAGTATTTATAATTAAAAAAAAAATAAAGAAAGTTAAGAATAAGTAAATAAGTATAAGTTAAGTATAAGTAAAGTATAAGTAAAGTAAGAGAAAAGGCTTATAAAAGTTTAATTTAGTTCATAGCTTGCCTTTTTTTTTTGACTCCTTTCAAAGAGGTAAGATACAGTCAATCAGAAACAATAAATTAGTAAATTCAAAAAGCTTTTTATGCAACAGACATATCAATACGGCTGGCTTATACCCTTCATCCCACTTTCCGTTCCTATATTACTAGGTGTGGGACTTCTTCTTGTTCCGACGGCAACAAAAAGGTTTCGTCGCGTGTGGTCTTTTCATAGTGTTTTATTGTTAAGTATAGTCATGATTTTTTCAATGAATCTGTCTATTCAGCAAATAAATAGCAATTATAGCTATCAATATGTATGGTCTTGGATCATTACTAACGATTTTTCTTTAGAATTCGGCTATCTGATAGATCCACTTACTTCTATTATGTCAATGTTAATCACTACTGTTGGAATTTTTGTTCTTATTTATAGTGATAATTATATGGCTCATGATCAAGGATTTTTGAGATTTTTTGCTTATATGAGTTTTTTCAGTACTTCCATGTTAGGATTAGTTACGAGTTCTAATTTGATACAAATTTATATTTTTTGGGAATTGGTCGGAATGTGCTCCTATTTATTAATAGGATTTTGGTTCACACGACCTCTTGCAACAAATGCTTGCCAAAAAGCTTTTGTAACAAATCGTGTAGGGGATTTTGGTTTATTATTAGGAATTTTAGGTTTTTATTGGATAACGGGTAGTTTCGAATTTCAGGATTTATTCAAAATATTCAATGACTTAATTTCTAATAACGAGGTCAATTTCTTATTTGTTACTTTGTGTGCTGGTCTGTTATTTGCTGGTGCCGTTGCTAAATCTGCACAATTTCCCCTTCATGTATGGTTGCCTGATGCTATGGAAGGGCCTACTCCTATTTCCGCCCTTATACACGCTGCTACTATGGTAGCGGCAGGAATTTTTCTTGTAGCTCGGCTTCTTCCTCTTTTCATAGTTCTACCTTTTATAATGAATTTAATCTCGTTGATAGCAATAATAACTGTGTTATTAGGAGCTACTTTAGCTCTTGCTCAAAAAGACATTAAGAGAGGTTTAGCTTATTCTACAATGTCTCAATTGGGTTATATGATGTTAGCTCTTGGTATGGGGTCTTATCGAAGTGCTTTATTTCATTTGATTACTCATGCCTATTCCAAAGCATTGTTATTTTTAGGATCCGGATCCGTTATTCATTCAATGGAAAGGATTGTTGGCTATTCTCCCTATAGAAGTCAGAATATGATTCTTATGGGAGGTTTAAGAAAACATGTACCAATTACCAAAAATGCTTTTTTATTAGGTACACTCTCTCTGTGTGGTATTCCGCCTTTGGCTTGTTTTTGGTCCAAAGATGAAATTCTTAATGATACTTGGTTGTATTCGACTATTTTCGCAATAATAGCCTGGATTACTGCCGGATTAACCGCATTTTATATGTTTCGGATATATTTACTTACTTTTGAGGGACATTTAAATGTATATTTTCAAAATTATAGTGGCAAACAAAAAATACCTTTCTATTCAATATCTCTATGGGGCAGGGGAGTTTCAAAAAAAATTAATAAAAATGTTCATTTATTAGCAATGGCTGATGATAAAAGTTCTTCCTTTTTTTCAAAAAGAACATATCGAATTGATGATAATGGTAGAAATATGACACGCCCATATATTACTATTCTTCATTTTGAGAATAAAAAACTTGATTCCTGTCCTTATGAATCAGACAATAATATGTTATTTCCTCTACTTGTATTGGGCCTATTTACTCTGTTCGTTGGGTTTATAGGAATTCCTTTCAATCAAGAGGGAGTTAATGTTGATATATTATCTAAATGGTTAACTCCGTCGATCAATCTTTTGCATAAAAAGTCGACTAATTCGACGGATTGGTATGAATTTATCAAAGATGCAATTTTTTCAGTCAGTATAGGTTCTTTAGGAATCTTTATAGCGTTTTTTTTATATAAATCTCCTTATTCCTCTTTACTAAATTTGGATTTAATAAATTCAACAGTTAAAGGACTCCCTAGGGGACCCCTTTGGGATAAAATGCTAAATGGCATATATAGTTGGTCATATAATCGCGCTTATATAGATTCTTTTTATAAAAGATTCCTAACTGTGGGCACTAGAGCATTGGCTAAATTAACTCATTTTTTTGATCGACGAGTAATTGATGGAATTACGAATGGAGTTGGGTTTCTTAGTTTCTTTCTAGGAGAAGTTATCAAATATGTAGGGGGTGGACGCATCTCTTCGTATCTTTTCTTCTATTTATCATATGTGTTCATTTGTTTTTTTATTTTTTTTATTCCTTTTTTTACTTAAGCTTAAGATACTAGACACTTAATAATTCCACTTAATATTAATAATTAAACACTTAATAATTAAAGTAGCATAATCTAAATAATATTACTTTAATTATTAAGTATCTATTCTTACTTAATCTTACTTAAGAAACTAAATTAAACTTCATATTTCATATACCCCGTAGGGTATAGCATATAGGAAAAATGGACTATCAACGACTTTTCAACCGCGGATACAGATGTATCCTTAACATACTGAAACGACTGCCGTTATTTGTATCAAACCAATAGCGATTCATACAAGCTAAATCTTCTAATCGATAATTAGGCCAAAGAAAAGATTTGAATTTAATTAATTCATTCTTATCTTTATTAAGATTAAGAGGGTTCTCTTTATCCAAATCCAAAGATTGACTACAATTGTTCTCAGTCCAAAATATTGGATTTTTATTCCAAGTCTTTGAATTGAAAGAAATTAGAATTCTCAACTCTCTACGGCGTCTATGCGATAAAATGGTTTCGGGAACAAGTAAATCAAAACCATTCTTATCAACATAGGGTTGTTTTCTATATCCTTGATTAATTTGGTGCTGAATCTTATGAACCAACGAAATACCTAAGGTTTGATACATAATAAATTGTCCATCATTTTTTACAGACGGGCGTGTGGGTTCGATAATAAGGAACCCCTTTTTGATAAATTCTATAAGCTTTATATTATCCTTATCCCGAAGCATCATTATATCCAACTCCATTTCTCCTTTTTGAATCGAGGATATAGTAATATCTAGTGGATTTTCCACTCCAAGCAGGAAACAATATATGTCTATATTATTATTAATTCTTTCATTCAAAGTACCGCGCGATTTAAATTGCCAAACGAAAAAACGGCTTAGGAGTAAATCTAGTTCTTTTTCTGCAAGACTTTTCTTTCTCTTTTTCTTTTTTTGGGGGGAAGTATCTTCAATATCTTTTTCGTGGTTTGTTGAAGGAACAGATTCAGCATTCCCTTGTTTTTGTACATTTGATTTAAGATCTCTTTTGCTTTCGACCGATTCTTTTTCTTTTTGATCTTTTTGATTTCGATTTTGATTCTTTATTTCTTTATTTGAAACTGATTCCCCTTTTTGTTTTTGGTTTACTTCGATGTTTTTCTTTTCGCTAAGATCATTTTCATTTAGATTCCAATTTAAAAGAAGGATTTTACTTGGTATAACCCACGGTTTTATTTTATATACATTATAGCGTAGGACAAATTCTGGTAAGAGGCAAAATTCTGGTAAGAGGCAAAATTCTGGGGTTGAGATGGGACGATTTGGTATTTCTTCATTCATTCCCATGTAATCCGAAAAACCTTTTCGGGGTTTTGGTAAATTGGTTTGGAGCTTTTGCGGAATTCTAAGATAAACAAGGTTTTTTTTCTCAATTTTTTGAATAATTTCAAAATTGTTATTGTTAATATCAATCTGAGGATTTTCATTACTCATGATATCCATTCTGACGCAGGATTCAGTAGTAAGTAATTGTCTAAAATCAAATTTTATAATTCTCCAATCCAAATATTTTCTATCGGTTTTTTTTCTAAGATTGACATAATCAGTAATAGGGAAACTTCTCCATATATATATATCATAAAAATTCTCTTTATGAGTGTTGGATTTATAAGAAATATCTTCGTTCTTTTTTAATTGGACTTGCGAGCTTGATTTAGAAATAGACGAGTCCTTCTTATTTTCATAATTCAAATTAATAGATTTATATGATAAGAGATCATATTTAGAGCTTTTTTGAAAATTGTCTGTTTGATTCACTAAGTAATATACTTTAGAATTCCTAGAATTCCCCCCCTTTTTGGACTGAACTTTTTCATATGAATCCCGCTTGGAATTTTTTTCTTTATGACGTAGATTAACTCTATTTCTCCACTTTTGTCTAGACCATTTAATACGAGATAAATCGTATTGAGAATGTCCCCTTAACCAGTTTTTCCATTTAATACGAGATAAATCGTATTGAGAATGTCCCCTTAACCAGTTTTTCCATTCATTCATTTCAGAATTCGGGAGTTTCTTATGACTTAATTTAGAATGAAGGATTCTTTGTATTTCAAAGGAATCTTTTATTTCAGCCTTAATAAAAAAAGACATTCCGTGATATTGAAAAACAGATCTTAATTTGTTACTAACTTTGGTTTGTGATAATTTAAAAAATACATATGCTTGTGACAAATAGGATAAGTCCCAAAAACTTTGTAAATTTTTCCTATTTCTAAGAATATTAATTGTTTTTTTTTTTTTTTGAGTTGAAATAAACTGAATTGTATTTTGATTTTTCCTATTAAGCCTTTCTTGTTCTTGTTTTGTTTCATTAATGGGCTTATCCGGCATTTTTTTTATCGATTCAAAAAGAAATTGTATATTGCGGCTGAGAATATTAATAATAGCTAAAAAAATATCTATGTATACGTTTTCAAGGAAAATTTGTATAAAACAATCTAATTGAGAGATTAATCGGACATTTCCTCTTTTTAATATTTGCCAAATATTTGTTGTCGATTCGAATCTTTTAGCATTATACCCTTTTTCGGTAGGATTAATATATACGCCGGATGAGGTTATTTTTTTTTTTTCTTTTGTAATTCTTTCTATTTGATTTATAATTGTTCTTATTCTACCTGTTAGATCTTTCTTTTTTATTAGTGCATAATTTGCATAATTTTTCCAATTTTGAGATTGAAATAGACTAACTGATTCATGAATTATTTGATTGCTGCTTCTAGAATCTTTTTCGTTTTTAATTTCATTCGAGTCTGGTACTTCCCTTAAGCTAAAAATTGGGTTGAATTCTGAGCGTCCTGTTATAAATAAAAACCCTTCAATAATGAATTTTTTTATTTCTTTTGCAACTAAATTGGTTTTTTCTAATAAATCCGCTTTTCCAATTTTTGTTTCTAGTTCCGTAAAAATCGGGTCAAAAAAAGAATCTCCTTTTCTAGTTCTGGGAGAACCAAAAGGGAGGTCAGTTTCCAGTCCCCAAACTGTTAAAAACCAAAAATCATCTTTTTGGTTTTCCTCTCTGATTGGATTTCCATCAGAGGATCGTATGTGCCAAGGTTTCAGGCGGAAAGGAAGTAAGATTTTTATCTGAATACCCTCTGTCCACCAATCTGTTGTAAATTCTGTTTCCGATAATGGGGTACCATTATAGGTACATTTAACATGCATTTCTTGCTCCCATTCCTGTATATCCTCAAACCATTCAGGAGATTGAAATAATAACATACGTCCAATATTTTTTGCTATTATCAATGAAGGCAATACAATATATTTTCTAAGAATAGAGTGAGTTATTAACGCGACTCCCCTTATTAGTTGCCCCAATATCACACTATCCCATGTCTCCGATATCTCCATGCGCGCTTCTTCGTCGCTTCTACTATCTTTATCTTCATTTTTTTTTTTTTTTTTTTCTTCGTCTATATACTCCACAATTTCGGATTCTATCCCCTTGTCTGTCCAATTTGGAAAAATAACTTTCAAAATTTTGGATATATCAGGGAGTCTTTTGACTCTATCCAAAAAAAGGGGAGAGTGCGCGTTTGCTTGAAAAAGTTCCCAAATTAAAGTTTTACGTCTTTGAGCGCGTATAGAACCTTTAATTAGTCCTCGCTGAAAGTCCGATTGTTGTGAATAATTTATCAAAGTTACTTTATTTTCATTTTCTTCATTTTCATCTTCTTCATTTTCTTTTTTTTTATTTGCATTTTTTTTATTTTTATTTTTTTTATTTGCATTTTCTTCATTTTCATTTTTTTTATTTGCATTTTCTTCATTTTCATCTTCGTCGTCATCGTCAGGAGTCAAAATCGTTACGTATTTGGCTTTTCTTGAGCGAATTTGATGGTCGATTGCCGTTTCCACCTTTTCCGTCTTTTCTTCTTGTTCGTGAATTTGTTGGTCTAATTCGGTTATTAATTTGTTTGGCCATCGAGGGACTTTTTTACTGATTTCTGTTATTTCTGTAATAGATTCCTCTTCATCAGACTCTGTAATAGATTCCTCTTCATCAGATTCTTTAATAGATTCCTTTGCATTAGATTCTTTAATAGATTCCTTTGCATTAGATTCTTTAATAGATTCCTCTATGGCATTAGATTCTTTAATGGATTCCTCTATGGCATTCAATAAAAATTTAAAAAATATTTCCTTTTTTTTAGTCAATTTTAGTTGTCTATCAAATTCGCCAGTTAAATTATCCATTTCGATTAAAAATGGTTTTTTATCAAATGCATCGGGTTGCCGCTCAATTTCTTGGTAATCGGGATCTGCAACTTGGTAATCGGGATCTGCAAAAAGGATAGCGTAAATCCGATTTATATCGTTTATATCCTTTATATCAAAAGGTTCCCTTAAATTTTCTATCGAATCTTTAGAAGGTAAAATACTTTTTGTCATTGTTAAGCGATAGTTCCCCCCACTTAAGAAAGGATCATAGGCTTTAGAAAAAGAAAAATATTCGTTTTCACTATCATGATTACTATCATTACTATCATGATTACTATCATTACACAACCGAGTTCTTGTTTCCAGTATATTTAAAAAAAGGGATTTCTTGTCGAGAGCTTCAATTCTATTTCGAAATTCCTTACTTGTGTTATTCGCCTTTCTGTTGTTAGAATAAATCCAATAGTTGTCTAATTCATTATCATTAAAGGGATTTTTCTCTAGTGTAGACCACCATACTCTTCGTTTTAGCATTTCCCCAAAACTTGACAAACTTGGTGGATAGGTAAAAGCAATTTTTTGTTTTCCATCACTTTGGCATGTCTCAAAGAAAAATTGAGACATTTCGGTTCGTACAACCTTTTCAAACTTTTCTAATTTGTTATTGGTTTTGTAGCGAAGTGGGCGATTCCATCGGTTATAATCGAAAAGAAAAAGAAGAGATTGTTCAGGGAATAAGAGTTTTTTTTTCTTTCCATTCTCTTCCGTTTCCTCCGGATCCCCCCTTTCTTCCGAAAAAGGGGAAGAAGAAGGATCTTCTTCGGTGGATCCCTCTTGTTCCTGTTTAATCACCTTCATTTCGGAAGTTTTTTCGATTTCTACATCTCTTTCTTCCTCACTTTCCGCCCTTTCGGTCATTTTTGGGGTTTCTTTCAGTTGCTTAAGAAGAATGGGTGACGGCATTCTGCCTAAATAGTAGCCACAGGTAATAAAAAAGAGAATAGAAACGATCTGAGCCATAGAATTTCTCAATTTATTAGATCGAATGTACTTATTCAATCTAATAGAATAATTTTGCTGTATCCAGACTAATACCAATCCAAGCCATTTCATGAAAAAAATTTGACCAATTAACCAACCAACAAAACTACTTGTTACAAATAACATCTTGTTGTTGCATCGAAACATATAAATGTTGACTAATCTGGCTAACATTGAACTCGGTAAAACAAAATAGTTGAATAATAGAAAAATGAGATTACTCAGGAATATACATTGAATGCTGAGATTACGCATTAAGTTTGGGTTAGTAGATCCAGAATCAAA